AAAGACTTAGTCCTAACCTTACTGTTGGTTGTTGCTAAATATATACATGCAAGTATCCGCATTCCAGTGCAAATGCCCCGGGTACCCTGATTCAGGTCGACGGGAGCGGGCATCAGGCACACCATAACTGTAGCCCAAGACGCCTAGCAATTGCCACACCCCCACGGGTATTCAGCAGTAATTAATATTAAGCAATGAGTGAAAACTTGACTTAGTTATAGCAACCCAGGGTCGGTAAATCCTGTGCCAGCCACCGCGGTCATACAGGAGACCCAAACTAACTTTATAACGGCGTAAAGAGTGGTCACATGCTATCCTAGTAGCTAAGATTAAAAAGCAACTGAGCTGTCATAAGCCCAAGATGCCTATAAGGCCTCCATTTAAAGAAGATCTTAGACAAACGATTGATTGAACTCCACGAAAGCCAGGGCCCAAACTGGGATTAGATACCCCACTATGCCTGGCCCTAAATCTTGATGCTCGATCTTACCGGAGCATCCGCCCGAGAACTACGAGCACAAACGCTTAAAACTCTAAGGACTTGGCGGTGCCCCAAACCCACCTAGAGGAGCCTGTTCTGTAATCGATGATCCACGATACACCTAACCATTCCTTGCCAGAACAGCCTATATACCGCCGTCGCCAGTTCACCCGGCATGAAGGCCCAACAGTGAGCGCAATAGCCCAACTACGCTAACAAGACAGGTCAAGGTATAGCCTATGGAATGGAAGCAATGGGCTACATTTTCTATACTAGAACATACGGCAAAGGGGACTGAAACGACCCCTAGAAGGAGGATTTAGCAGTAAAAAGGGAGAATCGAGCCCTTTTTAAGACGGCTCTGGGACACGTACATACCGCCCGTCACCCTCCTCAAAAGCGACCAATCACCCAATAACTAATACGCTATCCAGCCAAAGAGGAGGTAAGTCGTAACAAGGTAAGTGTACCGGAAGGTGCACTTAGACCACCAAGACGTAGCCTTAAACAAAGCACTCAGCTTACACCTGAGAGATATCTGTTCACATCAGATCGTCTTGATGCCAAATTCTAGCCCAATATACCTGACCTGGAATAACAAAGCCACTACCCAAATTATAACTAAAGCATTTACTAGTCTTAGTATAGGCGATAGAAAAGACACCATTGGAGCGATAGAGACTACGTACCGTAAGGGAAAGATGAAATAACAGTGAATAAAATAAGCTAAAAACAGCAAAGATCAGCCCTTGTACCTTTTGCATCATGGTCTAGCAAGAAAAACCAAGCAAAATGAATTTAAGTTTGCCATCCCGAAACCCAAGCGAGCTACTCGCGAGCAGCTAATTTGAGCGAACCCGTCTCTGTTGCAAAAGAGTGGGACGACTTGCTAGTAGAGGTGAAAAGCCAACCGAGCTGGGTGATAGCTGGTTGCCTGTGAAACGAATCTAAGTTCACTCTTAATTCTTCTCTAAGGAAAACCCATAAACCCTAATGAAGCGAATTAAGGGCAATTTAAAGGAGGTACAGCTCCTTTAAAAAAGAATACAATCTCCACGAGCGGATAAACAACCATAACCAAGACTTACTGTGGGCCCTCAAGCAGCCATCAACAAAGAGTGCGTTAAAGCTCTAAACATCAAAAATCCAAAAACATAGTGACTCCCTCACCATTAACAGGCTAACCTATCAACATATAGGAGAATTAATGCTAGAATGAGTAACCAGGGTACTACCCTCTTCGACGCAAGTTTACATCAGTACATTATTAACAAGCCCCCATATACGACAAATCAAACAAGCACAGTATTAACCATCTTGTTGACCCGACAGAGGAGCGTCCATTAAGAAAGATTAAAACCTGTAAAAGGAACTAGGCAAACCCGTCAAGGCCCGACTGTTTACCAAAAACATAGCCTTCAGCAAACCAATAAACAAGTATTGAAGGTGATGCCTGCCCGGTGACTCTAGCGTTTAACGGCCGCGGTATCCTAACCGTGCAAAGGTAGCGCAATCAATTGTCCCATAAATCGGGACTTGTATGAATGGCTAAACGAGGTCTTAACTGTCTCTTACAGGCAATCGGTGAAATTGATCTCCCTGTGCAAAAGCAGGGATAAACCCATAAGACGAGAAGACCCTGTGGAACTTTAAAAACAGCGGCCACCCCAAAATACCTTCCCCCCCACTTCGGGCTTACTAACTCACGGGTGACTGGCTCGCATTTTTTCGGTTGGGGCGACCTTGGAGCAAAGCAAAACCTCCAAACACTAGACCACACATCTAGACCAAGAGCTACGACTCGACGTGCAAATAGCACCCAGACCCAATATAATTGATCAATGGACCAAGCTACCCCAGGGATAACAGCGCAATCTCCTCCAAGAGCCCATATCGACGAGGAGGTTTACGACCTCGATGTTGGATCAGGACATCCTAGTGGTGCAGCCGCTACTAAGGGTTCGTTTGTTCAACGATTAACAGTCCTACGTGATCTGAGTTCAGACCGGAGCAATCCAGGTCGGTTTCTATCTATGATGAACTCTTCCCAGTACGAAAGGATAGGAAAAGTAAGGCCAATACTACAGGCAAGCCTTCGCTTTAAGTGGTGAAATCAACTAAACCACAAAAGGCTATCAGACACCCACCCAAATCCTAGAAAAGGACCAGCTAGCGTGGCAGAGCTTGGCAAATGCAAAAGGCTTAAGTCCTTTAAATCAGAGGTTCAAATCCTCTCCCTAGCTTAATTCCGTATCACCCTTCCTCCACATGACCCACTATCCACTATTAATTAACCTCATCATAGCCCTGTCCTATGCCGTTCCGATTCTAATCGCAGTGGCCTTTCTAACACTAGTAGAACGCAAAATCTTAAGCTACATGCAAGGCCGAAAAGGACCAAACATTGTAGGCCCCTTTGGGCTGCTACAACCCTTAGCAGATGGAGTGAAACTCTTTATCAAAGAGCCAATTCGCCCGTCCACATCCTCTCCAATCATGTTCATTACCACCCCCATACTGGCTCTTCTCCTGGCAATTTCAATTTGAATACCACTCCCAATCCCATTTTCTCTAACAGACCTAAATCTAGGCCTACTTTTTATACTCGCCATATCAAGCCTAGCAGTGTATTCTATCCTATGATCAGGGTGAGCTTCAAACTCAAAGTACGCCCTAATTGGGGCATTACGAGCAGTCGCCCAAACCATCTCATACGAAGTCACATTAGCAATTATTCTATTATCGATTGTCCTACTCAGCGGAAGCTACACCTTAAACACCCTCGCAATCACCCAAGAACCTCTTTACCTTATCTTCTCCTGCTGACCCCTAGCCATAATATGATACGTCTCCACACTAGCCGAAACCAACCGAGCCCCATTCGACTTAACAGAAGGAGAATCAGAACTAGTCTCCGGATTCAATGTTGAATACGCAGCAGGCCCTTTCGCCCTCTTCTTTTTAGCCGAATACGCCAACATCATGCTCATGAACACAATAACAGCCATTCTATTCTTCAACCCCAGCCTACTTAATCCACCCCAAGAACTATTCCCTACTGTACTGGCAACAAAAGTGCTATTACTATCAGCAGGATTCCTATGAGTTCGAGCTTCCTACCCACGATTCCGATACGACCAGCTAATACACCTATTATGAAAAAACTTCCTCCCTCTTACGCTAGCCCTATGCCTATGACACACCAGCATGCCAATCTGCTACGCGGGACTACCCCCTTACCTAAGGCTGGCCCGGAAATGTGCCTGAACTTAAGGGTCACTATGATAAAGTGAACATGGAGGTATACCAACCCTCTCATTTCCTATAAATATTAGAAAAGCAGGAATTGAACCCGCACTAGAGAGATCAAAACTCTCCATACTCCCATTTATATTATTTTCTAGCAGGGTCAGCTAAACAAGCTATCGGGCCCATACCCCGAAAATGATGGTTCAACCCCTTCCCCCGCTAATGAACCCCCAAGCTAAACTAATATTTGCCCTAAGCCTACTACTAGGGACAACCATTACCATCACAAGCAACCACTGAATCATAGCCTGAGCTGGACTCGAAATCAACACTCTCTCTATCCTACCGCTGATCGCAAAGTCCCACCACCCACGAGCTATCGAAGCCGCAACTAAATACTTTATAACCCAAGCAACCGCCTCAGCCCTAGTCCTATTCTCCAGCATAACCAACGCCTGACACACTGGACAATGAGACATCACCCAAATAACACACACAACTTCATGCTTAATCCTAACCTCAGCCATTGCCATAAAACTAGGAATGGTGCCATTTCACTTTTGATTTCCAGAGGTCCTTCAAGGATCCCCCATTACCACCGGTCTTATCCTATCCACCATCATAAAACTCCCCCCTATTGCACTACTATACATAACATCCCACTCACTAAACCCAACATTACTAACCCTAATAGCCATCATATCTGCAGCCCTAGGAGGATGAATAGGACTTAACCAAACACAAATCCGAAAAATCTTGGCATTCTCCTCCATCTCACACCTAGGATGAATGGCCATCATTATCCCATTCAACCCAAAACTCACCATACTAAACTTCTACCTATATATCCTAATAACCTCAGCCATTTTCCTCACCATAAACACAATCAAAGTACTAAAACTATCAACTCTAATAACCTCATGAACAAAAGCACCAGCACTAAATACAATACTACTACTAACCCTACTCTCACTAGCAGGCCTACCTCCCCTAACAGGCTTCCTACCTAAATGACTCATTATCCAAGAATTAACTAAACAAAATATAGCTCCAACAGCAATTATGATTTCTCTACTGTCCCTACTCGGCCTATTCTTCTACCTACGCCTCGCATACTGCGCAACCATTACACTACCCCCACACGCCACAAACCACATGAAGCAGTGACATACCTACAAACCAACCAGCACTTTAATTGCCATCTCAACTGTCATATCTCTCATACTTCTCCCAATCTCCCCCATAATCCCCACTATTTTATAAGAAACTTAGGATCATTTAAAACCGAAGGCCTTCAAAGCCTTAAAAAAGAGTTAAACTCTCTTAGTTTCTGCTAAGACCCGCAGGACACTACCCTGCATCTCCTGAATGCAACCCAGACACTTTAATTAAGCTAGGGCCTTATCAACCTGCTAGGCAGATGGGCTTCGATCCCACAACTCTATAGTTAACAGCTATATGCCCAAACCAACAGGCCTCTACCTAAGACCCCGGTACGCATCAACGCACATCAATGAGCTTGCAACTCACCATGAATTTCACCACAGGGCCGATAAGAAGAGGAATTGAACCTCTGTAAAAAGGACTACAGCCTAACGCTTACACACTCAGCCATCTTACCTGTGACATTCATTAATCGATGACTATTCTCAACAAACCACAAAGACATCGGTACCCTATACCTAATCTTCGGCGCATGAGCCGGCATGGTGGGTACCTCCCTCAGCCTCCTAATCCGAGCAGAATTAGGCCAACCTGGTGCCCTACTCGGAGACGACCAAATCTATAATGTGGTAGTTACAGCCCACGCTTTCGTAATAATCTTCTTTATAGTTATACCAATCATGATCGGAGGGTTCGGAAACTGACTAGTTCCCCTAATAATCGGTGCCCCAGATATAGCTTTCCCACGAATAAACAACATAAGCTTCTGACTACTCCCCCCATCATTCCTTCTCCTCCTAGCCTCCTCCACGGTAGAAGCAGGAGTAGGTACCGGATGAACCGTATACCCACCCCTAGCTGGAAACCTAGCACATGCTGGAGCCTCTGTAGACCTAGCCATTTTCTCCCTACATCTAGCAGGGATTTCCTCAATCCTAGGTGCAATCAACTTTATCACTACAGCAATCAACATAAAACCCCCAGCCCTATCACAGTACCAAACACCACTATTCGTCTGATCAGTATTAATCACCGCAGTCCTTCTCCTCCTATCACTACCCGTACTAGCCGCCGGCATCACAATGCTACTCACAGACCGCAACCTAAACACTACCTTCTTCGACCCAGCTGGAGGAGGAGACCCAGTACTTTACCAACACCTATTCTGATTCTTCGGGCACCCAGAAGTCTACATTCTAATCCTACCAGGATTTGGAATCATCTCACACGTTGTAACCTACTATTCAGGCAAAAAAGAACCATTCGGATATATGGGCATAGTTTGAGCCATACTATCCATCGGGTTCCTAGGATTCATCGTATGAGCCCACCACATGTTCACAGTCGGAATAGACGTAGACACCCGAGCCTACTTCACATCTGCCACTATAATCATCGCTATCCCTACTGGCATTAAAGTATTCAGCTGACTAGCCACCCTGCACGGCGGAATTATCAAATGAGACCCCCCTATGCTATGAGCACTTGGATTCATCTTCTTATTCACTATCGGCGGACTAACCGGAATTGTCCTAGCAAACTCCTCTCTAGACATCGCCCTACACGATACCTACTACGTAGTAGCTCACTTCCACTATGTCCTATCCATAGGAGCAGTATTCGCAATCCTAGCAGGCTTCACACACTGATTCCCCCTATTTACAGGATATACACTCCATCACACATGAGCTAAAATTCACTTTGGAGTAATATTTGTAGGTGTCAATCTCACCTTCTTCCCCCAACACTTCCTAGGACTGGCAGGCATGCCACGCCGATACTCAGACTACCCAGACGCCTATACCCTATGAAACACTATCTCTTCAGTAGGGTCACTAATCTCAATAACAGCCGTAATCATACTAATCTTCATCATCTGAGAAGCATTCGCATCCAAACGCAAAGCCTTCCAACCAGAACTAACAAGCACTAATATTGAATGAATCCACGGCTGCCCTCCCCCATTCCACACCTTTGAAGAACCAGCCTTTGTGCAAGTACAAACACAAGAAAGGAAGGAATCGAACCCCCATATGTTGGTTTCAAGCCAACCGCATATAAACCACTTATGCTTCTTTCTCACAAGGGATGTTAGTAAAACAATTACATAGTCTTGTCAAGGCTAAATTACAGGTGAAATCCCTGTACACCCCAAGACCCAAACATGGCCAATCACATACAATTTAGCTTCCAAGACGCCTCATCCCCTATTATAGAAGAACTAACACAATTCCATGATCACGCCCTAATAGTCGCCCTAGCTATTTGCAGCCTAGTCCTATACCTGTTAATACTTATACTTACAGGAAAACTAACGGCCAACACAGTCGACGCACAGGCAATCGAATTAGTCTGAACAATCCTACCAGCCGCAGTCCTAATCGCACTCGCTCTACCATCGCTACGAATCCTGTATCTAATAGACGAAATCAACCAACCAGACCTAACCCTGAAAGCCATCGGCCACCAATGATACTGAAGCTATGAATACACTGACTTCAAAAATCTCACATTCGACTCCTACATAACACCCACTACAGATCTACCAATAGGGCACTTTCGACTACTAGAAGTAGACCACCGCGTAATCGTACCCACAGAGTCCACTGTCCGAGTTATCGTAACAGCTAACGATGTACTGCACTCATGAGCTGTTCCGAGCCTAGGAGTGAAAACCGACGCAATCCCAGGACGCCTGAACCAAACTTCATTCGTAGCCTCACGACCGGGAGTTTACTACGGCCAATGCTCAGAAATCTGCGGAGCAAACCACAGCTTCATGCCAATCGTAGTAGAAGCTGTTCCCCTAGCCAACTTCGAGAACTGATCTTCCACAATATCATCCTAACCATTAAGAAGCTATGAAACAGCACTAGCCTTTTAAGCTAGAGAAAGAGGGAGCACACCCCCTCCTTAATGACATGCCACAACTAAACCCCGCCCCATGATTTTTTATCATGCTCATTTCCTGACTGACATTCTCCCTAATCATCCAAGCCAAAATCATAACATTCTTATCGACAAACCCTCCATCTAACAAAGCATTAACACCTCCAACCACATCCCCTTGAACCTGACCATGAACCTAAGTTTCTTCGACCAATTCTCAAGTCCCTCTCTATTAGGAATCCCCCTAATCCTAGTCTCAATGACATTCCCAGCCCTCCTTTTACCATCACTAAACAATCGATGAATCACTAACCGCCTATCAACCCTCCAACTATGACTAATCAACCTAATTACAAAACAACTGATAACCCCACTAAATAACAAAGGACACAAATGGGCCCTAATCCTAACCTCCCTAATAGTATTCCTTTTACTAATCAACCTACTAGGTCTCCTCCCATATACTTTTACCCCAACCACACAACTATCAATAAACCTAGCCTTGGCCTTCCCCCTATGACTGGCCACCCTGCTCACCGGACTACGAAACCAGCCATCAATCTCCCTAGGACATCTTCTACCTGAAGGCACCCCAACACCATTAATCCCAGCCCTTGTCCTAATCGAAACAACAAGCCTCCTAATCCGACCCCTGGCGCTAGGCGTGCGGCTAACAGCAAACCTAACAGCAGGACACCTCCTCATCCAACTTATCTCTACAGCCACAGTAGCCCTATTCTCAACAATACCAATAGTCTCCCTATTAACCCTCATAGTATTATTCCTACTAACTATCCTAGAAGTGGCGGTAGCCATAATCCAAGCCTACGTCTTCGTACTACTACTAAGCCTATACCTACAAGAAAACATTTAATCCCAAATGGCTCACCAAGCACATTCGTTCCATATAGTAGACCCAAGCCCATGACCAATTTTAGGAGCAGCCGCCGCCCTCCTAACCACCTCAGGCCTAACCATGTGATTCCATTACAACACCCCATACCTCCTAATCACAGGACTACTCTCTACCATACTAGTAATATTCCAATGATGACGAGACATTGTGCGAGAAAGCACATTCCAAGGCCACCACACTCCAACAGTCCAAAAAGGACTGCGCTATGGTATAGTACTATTCATCACCTCCGAAGCCTTCTTCTTCCTAGGCTTTTTCTGAGCTTTCTTCCACTCAAGCCTAGCCCCAACCCCAGAACTAGGAGGACAATGACCGCCCGTTGGAATTAAACCCCTAGACCCAATAGACGTACCCCTACTAAACACCGCCATCCTACTGGCCTCAGGAGTTACCGTCACATGAGCACACCACAGCATCACAGAAGCCCGACGAAAACAAGCAATCCACGCCCTAACCCTGACAGTCCTCCTAGGATTTTACTTCACTGCTCTACAAGCCATGGAATACTATGAAGCACCCTTCTCCATCGCAGATGGAGTATACGGATCCACATTCTTCGTTGCCACCGGATTCCACGGCCTGCACGTAATCATCGGATCAACATTCCTACTAGTCTGCCTTTTACGTCTAATCAAGTATCATTTCACGTCAAACCACCACTTTGGCTTCGAAGCAGCTGCATGATACTGACACTTTGTAGACGTCGTATGACTATTCCTGTACATCTCTATCTACTGATGAGGTTCTTACTCTTCTAGTATACTTAATACAATCGACTTCCAATCCTTAGAATCTGGTTTAAACCCAGAGAAGAGTAATAAACATAATTACATTTATAATTATACTGTCCCTAGCCCTAAGCATCATCCTAACCGCATTAAACTTCTGACTAGCTCAAATAACCCCAGACTCAGAAAAACTCTCCCCATACGAATGCGGCTTCGATCCCCTAGGCTCCGCCCGACTACCATTTTCCATCCGATTTTTCCTAGTAGCAATCTTATTCCTACTATTTGACCTAGAAATCGCCCTCCTTCTCCCCTTGCCCTGAGCAACCCAACTCCAAAACCCTATAAACACATTAATCTGAACTTCCACCCTAATCCTACTACTCACCATCGGGCTTGTATACGAGTGAGCTCAAGGAGGACTAGAATGAGCAGAATAAACAGAAAGTTAGTCTAATAAAGACAGTTGATTTCGGCTCAACAGATTATAGCCCAAACCCTATAACTTTCTTCATGACAACCCTTAACCTAAGCTTCTACTCAGCCTTCACCCTAAGCAGCCTAGGCCTAGCCTTCCATCGCACTCATCTAATCTCAGCCCTACTATGCCTGGAGAGCATAATACTATCAATATACATCGCCCTATCAATATGACCTATCCAGATGCAAGCAGCATCCCCCACCCTGCTCCCTATCCTCATACTAACCTTTTCCGCTTGCGAAGCGGGCACCGGACTAGCCCTACTCGTCGCCTCCACACGAACCCACGGCTCCGATCACTTGCATAACTTCAACCTCCTACAATGCTAAAAATCCTAATACCAACCATCGCACTCCTCCCCCTAGCACTATTCTCCCCCTACAAATTCCTATGAACCAACACCACCGCATACAGTCTGTTAATCGCTGCCATCAGCCTCCAATGACTAACCCCGACATACTACCCAAATAAACACTTAACCCCCTGAACATCAATCGACCAAATCTCCGCCCCTCTATTAGTCCTATCATGCTGGCTTCTCCCCCTAATACTTATAGCAAGCCAAAACCACCTAGAACAAGAGCCTACAATTCGTAAACGAATCTTTATCACAACAGTAATCGCAGTACAACCATTCATTCTCCTAGCCTTCTCAGCCTCAGAACTAATATTATTTTACATCGCATTCGAAGCTACCCTAATCCCAACCCTAGTACTTATTACCCGATGAGGGAATCAGCCTGAACGACTGAATGCCGGAATCTACCTGCTATTCTATACACTCGCCAGCTCACTCCCCTTACTTATCGCTATCCTACACCTACATAACCAAATAGGCACCCTATATTTCCCAATACTCAAACTCTCACACCCAACAATAGCCTCCTCTTGAACAGAAATAATGTCAACTCTAGCCCTTTTAGTAGCCTTCATAGTAAAAGCCCCCCTATACGGCCTACACCTATGACTCCCTAAAGCCCACGTAGAAGCTCCAATCGCAGGATCCATACTACTCGCCGCCCTACTACTAAAACTAGGAGGTTATGGAATTATACGAATAACCATCTTCATGGACCTCTCATCCAGCAACTTACACTACCCTTTCATCACACTAGCACTATGAGGGGCCCTAATAACCAGCGCAATCTGCCTACGCCAAATTGACCTAAAATCCCTCATCGCCTACTCATCAGTCAGCCACATGGGACTTGTCATCGCCGCAACCATAATCCAAACCCAATGATCATACTCAGGGGCAATAATCCTAATAATCTCACACGGACTAACCTCCTCTATACTATTCTGCCTAGCTAACACTAACTACGAACGCACCCACAGCCGAATTCTATTATTAACACGAGGTGTACAACCTCTCCTACCCCTCATAGCCACCTGATGACTTCTAGCAAACCTAACCAACATAGCACTACCACCAACAACAAATCTCATAGCAGAGCTAACCATTGTAGTAGCTCTGTTCAATTGATCCTCACTAACAATTATCCTCACAGGCACAGCAATTCTGCTAACAGCCTCTTATACCCTATACATACTAATCATAACACAACGAGGCGTCCTCCCATCCCACATCACGTCAATCCAAAACTCCTCTACACGAGAACACCTACTCATGGCTCTACACATAATCCCAATAGTCCTCCTCATCTTCAAACCTGAACTCATTTCGGGCACCCCCATATGCAAGTATAGTTTAACCAAAACATTAGACTGTGATTCTAAAAATAGAAGTTAAATTCTTCTTACCTGCCGAGGGGAGGTTTAACCAACAAGAACTGCTAACTCTTGCATCTGAGTCTAAAACCTCAGCCCCCTTACTTTCAAAGGATAATAGTAATCCAATGGCCTTAGGAGCCACCCATCCCGGTGCAAATCCAGGTGAAAGTAATGGACCTACCACTAGTCCTAACCACCCTAACACTACTTACCCTAGTAACACTATCCACCCCCATCATCCTGCCACTTCTGCTGTCTAACCCGAACAACAACCCAACAACCATCACCAACACAGTGAAAACCTCCTTCCTAATAAGCTTAATCCCTATATTAATTCACATCTATACAGGGACAGAAAGCTTAACTACCTCGTGAGAATGAAAGTTCATTATAACCTTCAAAATCCCAATCAGCCTAAAAATAGACTTCTACTCCTTAACATTCTTCCCTATCGCCCTATTCGTATCATGATCAATCCTACAATTTGCAACATGATACATGGCCTCAGACCCATTCATTACCAAATTCTTCTCGCACCTTTTACTATTCCTAATTGCCATATTAATCCTAATTGTAGCCAACAACCTATTCGTACTGTTCATCGGATGAGAAGGAGTAGGAATTATATCCTTCTTACTAATCAGCTGATGACACGGCCGAGCAGAAGCCAACACCTCCGCCCTACAAGCCGTCCTATACAACCGAATCGGGGACATCGGACTCATTCTCTGCATAGCATGACTAGCTCAAACCTCAAACACCTGAGAACTGCAACAACTCTACCACCCAACCCAAACCCCAACCCTCCCCCTCCTGGGACTAATCCTAGCAGCCACAGGCAAATCCGCCCAATTCGGCCTCCACCCCTGACTTCCAGCTGCCATAGAAGGTCCGACCCCAGTATCCGCCCTACTACACTCCAGCACAATGGTTGTCGCAGGAATCTTCCTCCTAATCCGAACTCACCCAATATTCAGCAACAACCAAACAGCTCTAACCCTGTGCTTATGTCTAGGGGCCATATCTACACTATTCGCCGCTACATGCGCCCTCACCCAAAACGATATCAAAAAAATCATTGCCTTCTCCACCTCCAGCCAACTAGGACTAATGATAGTCACCATTGGACTCAACCTTCCACAACTAGCCTTCCTCCACATTTCAACTCACGCATTCTTCAAAGCCATATTATTCCTGTGCTCAGGGTCAATCATCCACAACCTCAACGGAGAACAAGACATTCGAAAAATAGGAGGACTACAAAAAATATTACCAACAACCACTTCTTGTCTCACCATTGGAAACCTAGCCCTAATGGGAACTCCCTTCCTTGCAGGATTTTATTCAAAAGACCAAATTATCGAAAGCTTAAACACCTCCTACCTAAACGCATGAGCTCTCCTACTAACACTACTAGCCACAACATTCACTGCAGCGTACACAATTCGCATAACCATACTAGTACAAACAGGATTTACCCGAATCCCCCCTTTAACCCCAATAAACGAAAACAACCCCGCAATCACTTCCCCATTAACCCGTCTCGCCCTAGGAAGCATCACCGCAGGATTCATCATTACCTCCTATATCCCACCTGCAAAAACCCCACCAATGACCATGCCACTTTCAATCAAAATTACAGCCCTAGTAATCACCGCCCTAGGAATAGCCATCGCACTAGAAATCTCAAAAATATCCCAAACCCTCATCCTTACAAAACAAAGCCGAACCTACAACTTCTCAATCTCCTTAGGGTACTTTAATCCACTAACACACCGATTCAGCATAAAAAACTTACTAACAGGAGGCCAAAATATCGCTTCTCACCTCATTGACCTGTCCTGATATAAACTACTAGGACCAGAAGGACTGGCCAACCTACAAGCAACAACTGCCAAAACCATAACCACCCTTCACTCGGGCCTGATTAAATCCTACTTAGGCTCATTCGCCCTATCCATCCTCATTATCCTCATATCAACACAAAGGAAAAAACAATGGCTCCCAATCTTCGTAAAAACCACCCACTACTGAAAATCATCAACGATTCCCTAATCGACCTACCTACCCCATCAAACATCTCAACCTGATGAAACTTCGGCTCATTACTAGGACTATGCCTAATCATACAAATCATTACAGGCCTACTTCTAGCCACCCACTACACAGCAGACACCTCACTAGCCTTCGCCTCCGTAGCCCATGTATGTCGAGACGTACAATTCGGCTGACTTATCCGAAACCTCCATGCAAACGGAGCCTCCTTCTTCTTCATCTGTATCTACCTACACATCGGACGAGGATTCTACTATGGATCCTACCTAAACAAAGAAACTTGAAACGTCGGAGTAATTCTACTACTAGCGCTAATAGCCACAGCCTTCGTAGGTTACGTCCTGCCCTGAGGACAAATATCATTCTGAGGGGCTACAGTAATCACTAACCTATTCTCAGCAATTCCGTACATCGGACAAACACTTGTAGAATGAGCATGAGGAGGATTCTCAGTAGACAACCCTACCCTGACCCGATTCTTCGCCCTACACTTCCTTCTCCCATTTGTCATTGCAGGACTAACCCTAGTACATTTAACCTTACTCCACGAAACAGGATCAAACAACCCACTAGGAATTCCCTCAGACTGTGATAAAATCCCATTCCACCCATATTACTCTACAAAAGACATCCTAGGGTTCATTATACTACTCATCGTACTAGCTTCTATAGCACTATTCTCCCCAAACCTCCTAGGTGACCCAGAAAACTTTACACCAGCCAACCCCCTGGCCACCCCACCACACATCAAACCAGAGTGATACTTCCTATTCGCCTACGCTATCCTCCGATCCATTCCAAACAAACTAGGAGGAGTACTAGCCCTAGCTGCCTCCGTCCTAGTATTATTCCTAATACCTCTACTCCATACCTCCAAACTGCGATCAATAACATTCCGACCACTATCACAAATCCTATTCTGAACCCTAGTCGCTAACCTACTAGTCCTAACCTGAGTAGGAAGCCAACCAGTAGAACACCCCTTCATTATCATTGGACAACTAGCCTCACTATCCTACTTCACCATCATCCTAATCCTATTCCCCCTTGTTTCCATCCTAGAAAACAAAATACTCAAACTTTAGACTAACTCTAATAGTTTATAAAAACATTGGTCTTGTAAGCCAAAGATTGAAGACTATGCCCCTTCTTAGAGTTTACCTAACCCAATATAAGCAACCCACCCCATTCTTACTTTCCGGGGCCCCCCCCTTCCCCCCCCGCACTGATTTTCAGTACTTTTCAGGGTATGTATGTCTTTGCATTACACTATTTACCGCATCAGACATAACACTAATGTAGGATATTCCACATACAGCCCAACTTCACAACCACCCTAACTCAAACATTTAATCCCATGAGATAATGTTCGGACCGTGACACCACCTGCGACATCCATACTTCAAGTACCCTTGAGCCCAAATGATCCTACCTACAGCAAAGCCGCAAGCGTTCCATGAGATCGACCACTGAACTACCTGTACCCAACTCCCTCAAGGTATACGACTAATGTCCAGGACACCTTTGAACCCTCGGAAGCCATAACTCCAGCCCACCTCCTAAAACCAACTGCTTGTCCTACACCTGTCAAGTACTCCCAAGCCAGAGAACCTGGTTATCTATTAACCGTGTTTCTCACGAGAACCGAGCTACTCAACGTCAGTTATGCTTTCGTTTATTGTCTTCAGGGGCATACTTTCCCTCTTACCCTCGAAGCCCTCCTTGCACTTTTGCGCCACCGGTTGTAACTTCAGGACCATAACACTTATTAATCCTTCCTTCTCGCCCTTCACAGATACAGCTGCTGGGGGATGGTCGCTCCTCATCCTACTCGTTATCGCGGCATTTCCCCTCTTTTTTTCTTCTTTTTTTCTGGGGGGATCTTCAATAAGCCCTTCAAAGTGCGTAGCAGGTGATATCTTCCTCTTGACATGTCCATCACATGACCGCCGAACCCATTATGCCCTACTGCTCCAAATGTCATGGCCTAAGGATAAGCCCTACGCAAACTTGACACTGATGCACTTTGACCCCATTCATGGAACCCGCGCTATTTACCTACTAAGCACTGGATAATGAAATGGTTACGGGACATACTTACTTTATTTCCACTTTGCTGGAATTTAGACCTAATCATTCATTTTTCATCCGTTCATTTTTTTATCGTGTAATTTTTTACGCGTTTGACAAAACAACAAACTATATCTTACTACATTTGCCAAACCACTACACCATTCATTGCTTGCACAAACGCGACACAAACGCGACACAAACGATAAACCGAACCAACCTACAAATCCCCAATCAAAAACAATCAGAAAGAAAGGAATCAAACCTCCACCTCCAACTCCCAAAGCTGGTATTCTAAACTAAACTACTTTCTGACTCACCCTATTTAAACCGCCCGAATAGCTCCCCGAGACAGCCCCCGAACAAGCTCCAACACCACAAACAAAGTTAACAGCAGCCCCCACCCACCAACCAAGAACAACCCAACACCCCAAGAATAAAACAAAGCTACACCGCTAGAATCTAAACGAAACGAAGCCAACCCCCCACTATTAACCGTACCCCCGTCTACCAAAACCTCAAACACCCCACTTGAAACAGATCCTACCACAACAACTAACCCCAAACCCAATACATACCCAACCACTCCCAAATCAGCCCAAGCCTCAGGATAAGGATCGGCCGCCAACGAAACTGAATAAACAAACACCACCAACATACCACCCAAATAAACTATGACCAGCACCAAGGACACAAAAGAAACACCCAAACTAACCAGTCACCCACAACCAGCGACCGACCCAACAACCAACCCAAGAACCCCATAATAAGGAGAAGGATTAGACGCAACCGCCAATCCACCTAAAACAAAACACAGACTTAAGAATAAAACAAACTTTATCATAAGTTCCCGCCTGGATTTTAACCAAGACCCTCGACCTGAAAAATCGCCGTTGATAAAATTCAACTACAGGAACATATTCACCCATCCACTCACACGCTCCCCTTTTCTTTCCCCATCACTCTTTTATCTTTCATTCTTACACCCCCCCCCTTCCCCCCCCCGCACTGATTTTCAGTACTTTTCAGGGTATGTATGTCTTTGCATTACACTATTTACCGCATCAGACATAACACTAATGTAGGATATTCCACATACAGCCCAACTTCACAACCACCCTAACTCAAACATTTAATCCCATGAGATAATGTTCGGACCGTGACACCACCTGCGACATCCATACTTCAAGTACCCTTGAGCCCAAATGATCCTACCTACAGCAAAGCCGCAAGCGTTCCATGAGATCGACCACTGAACTACCTGTACCCAACTCCCTCAAGGTATACGACTAATGTCCAGGACACCTTTGAACCCTCGGAAGCCATAACTCCAGCCCACCTCCTAAAACCAACTGCTTGTCCTACACCTGTCAAGTACTCCCAAGCCAGAGAACCTGGTTATCTATTAACCGTGTTTCTCACGAGAACCGAGCTACTCAACGTCAGTTATGCTTTCGTTTATTGTCTTCAGGGGCATACTTTCCCTCTTACCCTCGAAGCCCTCCTTGCACTTTTGCGCCACCGGTTGTAACTTCAGGACCATAACACTTATTAATCCTTCCTTCTCGCCCTTCACAGATACAGCTGCTGGGGGATGGTCGCTCCTCATCCTACTCGTTATCGCGGCATTTCCCCTCTTTTTTTCTTCTTTTTTTCTGGGGGGATCTTCAATAAGCCCTTCAAAGTGCGTAGCAGGTGATATCTTCCTCTTGACATGTCCATCACATGACCGCCGAACCCATTATGCCCTACTGCTCCAAATGTCATGGCCTAAGGATAAGCCCTACGCAAACTTGACACTGATGCACTTTGACCCCATTCATGGAACCCGCGCTATTTACCTACTAAGCACTGGATAATGAAATGGTTACGGGACATACTTACTTTATTTCCACTTTGCTGGAATTTAGACCTAATCATTCATTTTTCATCCGTTCATTTTTTTATCGTGTAATTTTTTACGCGTTTGACAAAACAACAAACTATATCTTACTACATTTGCCAAACCACTACACCATTCATTGCTTGCACAAACGCGACACAAAACAAAAACAAAAACAAAAACAAAAACAAAAACAAAAACAAAAACAAAAACAAAAACAAAAACAAAAACAAAAACAAAAACAAAAACAAAAACAAAAACAAAAACAAAAACAAAAACAAAAACAAAAACAAAAACAAAAACAAAAACAAAAACAAAAAGTCCCTGTAGCTTAAATCAAAGCATGACACTGAAGATGTCAAGACGGATGCCACACGCACCCAAGGAC